CTAGATTAGTCAACATTTATATCTTTCGATACAACAACAAGATCTTATTTGTAACAAGTAGTTTTCTTGGTTGGTTAATTGGTCACATTTTTTTCATGAAATGGGTTGGATGGGTAGTATTCTGGATACGGCAAAATCCTTCTATCATAGCAATGCCGCGTATAGGTAGAAGGCACGCTAGATCAAATAAGTACCTTGTGGCAGACTTGAGAACTTCTATGGGTCGAATTTTGAGTATTCTCTTATTTATCACCTGTGCCTACAATTTAGGCGGAATACCCTCGCCTATTTTCACTAAGAAACTGAAGGAAAACTCAAAAAAAAAAAAAGAAATGGGGGAAAGTGAGGAAGAAACAGATGTAGAAATAGAAACCACTTCCGATTCCGAAGAGATCCAAGTGGATGAAGAGGAAAAAACAAAGGAGAAATTTGAAAAACCTATTGTGACTCTTCTTTTCGATTATAAACGATGGAATCGTCCATTGCGATATATAACAACCAATCAACCTGCAAATGCTGTAAGAAACGAAAACGAAATGGCACAATATTTTTTTGCTACATGCCTAAGTGACGGAAAACAAAGAATCTCTTTTACATATCCACCCAGTTTGTCAACTTTTTTTGAAATGATACAAAAAAGGTGGTTTTTAGACACGACAGAAACAAGATCCTCGGAAGAACTATATAATCGTTGGGTTTCTACCAACGAACAAAAAAGAAAGAGCCTAAGCAACGAATTTATCAAGCGAATTGAAGCTCTAGACAAGGGTTCTCTTGATGATGTACTTGAAAAAAGGACTAGATTGTACAATGATGGGACTGAGCAAAACTGCTTACCAAAAGTGTATGATCCTTTTTTGAGCGGACCCCACCGTGGAACAATTAGAAATTTCGATTTGGACTCAAGCATCAACAATCCTTTAAACAACCCGATAGAAGATTCCCTAACAAGCATGTGGAATAAGCTTAAGCTTCAAGATATCCTTCCTAATGATTTCCGAGAATTTGAAGATCAAGAAGACAAAAGGAAAGAAGATCAAGAAAACAAAAAAAGTGAAGATCAACAACAAAAAGAATATCAATATCAAAGTGCATTAAGTGCATTTGAAGACGAAGATAAAGAATATCAAAGTGCATTTGAAGATGAAGATCGAGAAATTCGAAGTGAATTTGCAGGGGAACCAAGGCCTAATACGGCTTTGAATTTAAACGAAAATGATGAAATTGAAAACCTTGAAATTGCAATCGAAAACTTTGAAATCGAAAAAAAGGTTCCTCGATGGTCATACAAATTGAACGTGGATTGGGGGGATTTGGAAAACGAGCCAAAAGACAATGAAGAAGAGGAAAATCAGGCTTATGATATTTGTTCACCAGAAGTAAGACGCGTAGTCATTTATACTGAGAAAGAGACTGAGAACGAGACTGAGAACGAGACTGAGAAAGAGACGGAGACTGGTGCGAATGCTAGGACTATCGAAAAAAATACTAAGACTACTACTGACGAAGATAAGACAGATAAAACTGCCGAGAATGCTCGGACTATCGAAAATCCTAAGACTACTACTGACGAAGATAAGACAGATAAGACTGCCGAGAATATTAAGACTACTACTGACGAAGATAAGACAGATAAAACTGCCGAGAATGCTCGGACTATTGAAAATCCTAAGAATACTATTAAGGATAAGGAAGATAAGAAGGAGGAGGAGGAACCGGAAGAAATTGCTTTGCTTTCCTATCTAGAAGAACCAGATTTTGATCGCGATTTAATTAAAGGATCCATGCGAGCTCAACGACGCAAAATTTCTATTTTTCCACTGTTTCACCCATATGTGCGTTCCCCGCTTTTTTTGGGCCAAGAAGACAGAAAATTTTTTTTTTTTTTTTCTTCTGATTATATTAGGTTAGGAATGGCTATCTCTTGTTCTACGGAATCAGAGGATGTCAATCAAAATATTGCCTCCTTTTGGCGACAATGTTTCATACTCGGGTTGGGACTTGGCTTATGTTGGCATTGCTCCGCGGAGTAGGCTTATTCTTTTTCTTTCTGTTCTCATCGAAAAATAAAGTAAAAGAAAACGTCACTATAGCTATAGTAAGTAGTAAATTACTAAAAAAAGAAAAATGGATAAATAAAATAAATAAAAGAAAAGATAAGAAGAAATTCGACCGCCCCCCATATATTTTATCCCCTCTCCTACAAAGAAACTTATAACACCAACCCCGTTCGTAATTCCATCAATTACCCCTCTATCAAAAAAAGACATTTGTTCTGCTAACCTTCTTATGCCACTAATAAAGATAGTTTTATAAAAAGCTTCAATATAAGCACAATTATATGACCAATTATAGAGAATATTGATTTTTTGGTCCCAGAAGAATCTTTTAGGCCCCGTTTTCATAAATAAATTCATTAAGCCAAAATTATGAAAAGATGAATAAACAGGCCTATATAAAAGAGACGCTATAAATATTCCAAAAAAGGCTATACTTACTGAAAAAAATGCATTTGTGACAAATTCATACGAATCCATAGAATTGTTTGAATTTGACTGTAAAAAAGTTATCGTCGGAGCTAACCATTTTGATAATATATCAAAATAGACTTCCTTTTGATCAAAAGGAAGTCCTATGGATCCGATGAAACAAGTAAATAAAACCAATACAATAAGTGGAAATAGCATTGTATTGTCCGATTCCTGGGGATAGATTGAATTTTTTTTATTGGAAAAAAGAGTAATAGTAAAAAGAGGTCGCATCACATTTCTTGCATTCCCATGAATTGGATACCCTTTTTTCAAAAAAAGGGAAACGCTTTCAATATTATTTATTGTTGATAAAAGCAAATTTGCTTTTCTCAATTTCAATCCATCTTTACCCCATATAGATAGTGAGTAGAACGAGCTATTTTTTTTGCCGTTAAAATTTTGAAAATAAACGTTTAAATGCCCCTCAAAAGTCAGTAAATACATTCGAAACATATAAAATGCAGTTAAACCCGCCGTGAAAGAAGCTATTATCGCAAAAAGAGGCGAATATCCCCAGCTATCATAAAGAATCTCGTCTTTGGACCAAAAACAAGCAAGAGGTGGAATACCACAAAGAGAAAGTGTACCTAACAAAAAGGAAGTTTTTGTAATTGGTAAATATTTTGTTAAACCCCCCATAAGAGCCATATTCTGGATTTTTTCTGGCGAATATCCAATACAGGTTTCCATTGAATGAATAATGGATCCAGAACCTAAAAATAATAATGCTTTCGAATAGGCATGGGTGATCAAATGAAATAAAGCCACTCGATAAGATCCCATACCTAAAGCTAACATAGTATAACCCAATTGAGATATTGTAGAATAGGCTAAACTTCTCTTAATGTCTCTTTGAGCAAGAGCCAAAGTAGCCCCTAATAGTAATGTTATCATACCTATTAAAGAAATAAAATTCATTACGTAGGGTATAGATATAAAAAGAGGAATAAGTCGAGCTACAAGAAAAATTCCTGCTGCTACCATAGTAGCAGCATGGATAAGAGCTGATATAGGAGTAGGCCCTTCCATGGCATCAGGTAACCATACATGAAGGGGAAATTGTGCCGATTTAGCAACTGCACCAACGAATAATAGGGAGGCAAAGAAAGTAAGAAATAAAGAATTGAACCCATCATTATCAATCAAATTTTTGGTTATTTCGAACAAATTTCGAAAGTCGAAACTACCCGTTATAAAATAAAAACCCAAGATTCCTAATAATAAACCAAAGTCCCCTACGCGATTAGTTACAAAGGCTTTTTGACAAGCACTTGCCGCAATAGGTCGTGTGAACCAAAAACCTATTAATAGAAAGGAACACATTCCAACCAATTCCCAAAAAAAATAAATTTGTATCAAATTAGAACTAGTTACTAATCCCAACATAGAAGCATTAGACAAACTCATATAAGCAAAAAATCTCAAATATCCTTGATCATGAGACATATAATTGTCACTATAAATAAGAACCATTATCCCAACAGTAGTAATTAATAATAACATAATGGAAGTAAGCGGATCTATCAAATAGCCAAATTCTAAGGAAAAATCATTATGGATAGTCCAGGACCATACATATTGATGAGCAATACTGACGTTTATTTGATAAATAGCCAGATCCGCTGAAAAAATCATAATGATACTGAGTAATAAAACACTAGGAAAAACCCACATACGGCGAAGGCTTTTTGTCGCGGTCGGAAAAAGGAGAAGTCCCACTCCTATAGCAATAGGAACTGGGAGTGGAACAAAAGGTATGATCCATGCATATTGATATGTATGTTCCATAAAAAAAGAAAACTTTTTGTATTTTTTTTATTTTTTAATTGTTTCCGATTCACCAGTTCTTATCTCTTGGGGAAAAAGCAAAAAAGAATTGAATAAAGAAAATGACGATTTAAATTAAATAGAAATCAAATCGCATATAACTGAAAAAAAAAAAGAAAACAAATAAATTATGAAAAATAGTATTTATTATCAAGTCAAGTATCACTCAACCAATTAATATAACAACTAACTCATTGACTCGTTCTAATTTGAAAATGGAAATTTTGACAATTTTTACAATAGTGTTTTTTATTTTTCAAGCAGGTAGGTTTCATGAAACTTTTTGATCTATTTTTTGTTAATTTAATATAACACGACGAAACTATCTGGAGATACTCAATCAAATCCCTTTTTATTATTAAATTAATAAGAATAAGCAATTAAATTGCTATATCTATAGCAGCAAGAAATGGAGATCGTCGAAATAAATCTTAATGCGAAGATAAGATATATTAAATAGTAACAAAGAAAAATGAGAAAAATGATTCTTTACTTTTGATCTTGTATGTACGGATATTTTATCTAATACAGTAAAAAATCTCTATTTTGATCAATAGAAGTCTTACCCAGTTAACTATAATATAGTAAATAACCTCTTTATTTTTTTCTGTTTTCATTTTTAATGATGGTTCCAAAAAAACGTATTCGTCAAAATATTTGTAAATTCAAAAAGGTGCTGGGCGACAGTAAAAGAATTTGCTTTTGCAAGATATCTTTTTTCCGGGAATTTTCAATTTTTTTTTTGTGCGACTAATCGAAAAAAGTAAAGTAATGTAGTAAAGCATTGAACTATTCTAAATTGAATGCCGACGAATCGCTCAATTTGCTAATTTCATTTAGTAAATTAGTAAAATAATAGGAAGTATTCCCATCAATTTATATTATCTTTCTTTATTTATTGGGGTAAATGGCTACTCAGGATTCTGTATATATTTTTTATATTAATTATATACATAAAATATATATATATATATTCTATAATCTATTTACCGAATATTGCAATAACCAAAATAAATGATTATTTTTACTTAATACTTAAGTAAAATTGAGTTCAAGGTATAAGTATAACATTTTTATCTTTCGTTTTTTTTTTTTGTAAGTTTTTGTGGGATAGGGATTAGAATCTTTCCCATCTATTCACTTTTTCAAATGAAAATAATACAAAAACTAAAAAAAGTCTTCTTTTTTTAGTTTTAGGAAGGTTTTCATTTTTCATTTTAATATAGAATATATCTCGCATAAAGATAGAGAAAAAATTCTCAAAAAATAAGAATTGGGTCACGATCTAGTTAAGACGGGTAAATTCTCGAAGAGCTTCCCTTTTAACTAGATAAAAAAAGCATTGGATTATGAAAACTTACACTATTTCACAACTAAAGATTCTTTTTTCTTTTTCTTTTATTGAATATGTTCAAATAGTTATTATTTTTTTATTATTATAGTAAGTCTTTATTCATTTTTTTTCTAAAGCTAAGGGATACTAATTCAATCCTGCCATCTCAACGATTGAATATTGAATATAGATGGGCTATTATGATTTCGAGCACGCCGCTATGGTGAAATTGGTAGACACGCTGCTCTTAGGAAGCAGTGCTAGAGCATCTCGGTTCGAGTCCGAGTGGCGGCATCTTCAAAAAGAACTAAAATAGATCCTATTCTATAATGAATTGAATTCTTGAATTCCATATTGACTTTTAGGATTTTTATGATATTTTTGACTTTAGAACATATATTAACTCACGTCTCTTTTTCGATTGTTTCAATTGTAACTACTATTTATTTGATGACCTTATTAGTCCACGAAATTGTTGGACTATATGATTCGTCAGAAAAAGGGATGAAAGCTTCTTTTTTGTGTATAACAGGATTTTTAGTGATTCGGTGGATTTATTCAGGTCATTTCCCCTTAAGTGATTTATATGAATCATTAATGTTCCTTTCGTGGAGTTTTTCCATGATTCATTTAGTTCCCTATTTTAGGAACCATAAAAATCATTTAAGTACAATAACCACGCCAAGTGCTATTTTTACCCAAGGGTTTGCTACTTCAGGTCTTTTAACTGAAATTCATCAATCCACAAAATTAGTACCCGCTCTCCAATCTCAGTGGTTAATGATGCACGTAAGTATGATGGTATTGAGCTACGCAGCTCTTCTATGCGGATCTTTATTATCAATGGCCCTTCTAGTAATTACATTTCGAAAAAACCTAGAGATTCTTGGTAAAATTCATTATTTATTAACGGGGCCATTTTATTCTGGCGAGACAAAATACATGAATGAAATAAGCAATGTTGTGCGAAATCCTTTTTTTATTTCGTTTAGAAATTATCATAGGTATCAATTCATTCATCAATTGGATTTTTGGGGTTGTCGTATCATTAGTCTAGGTTTTCTCTTTTTAACCATCGGTATCCTTTCCGGAGCAGTGTGGGCTAATGAAGCGTGGGGGTCATATTGGAATTGGGATCCCAAGGAAACTTGGGCATTTATTACTTGGGCTATATTTGGGATTTATTTACATACTCGAACAAATAAGAATTTGCAAGGCATAAACTCTGCAATTGTGGCTTCTACGGGATTTCTTATAATTTGGATATGCTATTTCGGGATAAATCTATTAGGAATAGGACTACATAGTTATGGTTCATTCACATTAACTTCTAATTGAAGAAGGATCCTTAGAAATCGAATACAGGGACAGGGGGATAGCGTATATAACAAAAGTTTGTAAGAGTTTTTGTTTGAGAACCATAAAGTTTTTTACGGTTCTCAAACAAAAACTCCAAACGTATCTAATTCAATCAAGTTTTTTTTACTTGATAGATATCTTATTATATTATTCTTTTATTTTTTTGATAAAAACAAAGTATCTATAAAAAAAAATAATTAGATAAAATAATTTCTACCTTGTCAACTGATAGGGAAAAAACGAAATCTGGATAAATACCAATACCAATTATTGGTAAAAGTATACAAATCGAAACAAAAAGTTCTCGCGGTCCGGAATCAAAAAAATGAGAGTTTGGGGCATGAAATTGTTTGTATCCATAGAAAATCTGACGTAACATAGATAATGAATAGATAGGAGTTAATATCATTCCAATTGCCGTTAGAAATGTAATGGGTATTTTTGACATGAAAAAATATTTTTGGCTAGTTATTATTCCAAAAAATACTACCAATTCCGCAAAAAAACCGCTCATTCCTGGCAATGCAAGAGAAGCCATTGAGAAACTACTAAATAATGTAAATATTTTTGGCATTGGGATAGCTATTCCTCCCATTTTGTCGAGAGAAACAAGACGTATTCTATCATAACTCGTTCCTGCCAAGAAAAAAAGCGCAGCGCCAATAAATCCATGAGAGATCATTTGTAAAATAGCCCCATTGAGTCCCGCATCTGTTATGGAACTAATTCCTATAATTGTGAAACCCATATGAGATACGGAAGAATAAGCAATTCTCTTTTTTAAATTATGTTGACCAGGAGATGTTGAAGCTGCATAGATTATTTGAATTGTCCCTATTATCATCAACCCGGGAGAAAATAGAGAATGAGCGTGGGGTAATAATTCCATATTGATACGAACTAATCCATATGCTCCCATTTTTAATAAGATTCCGGCTAAAAGCATACATGTACTATAATGTGCTTCTCCGTGGGTATCCGGTAACCATGTATGTAGGGGTATGATTGGAAGTTTTACAGCATAAGCAATAAAAAATCCAAGATATAATAGTATTTCCAATACTACAGGATATGATTGATTAGCTAATGTTTCAAACTGTAATGTCGGTTCATTAGAAGCATATAAACTCATACCCAGAACTCCGATTAAGAGAAAAATAGAACCCCCCGCAGTATACAAAATAAACTTTGTAGCTGAGTACAAACGTTTCTTCCCGCCCCACATAGAAAGAAGTAGGTAGACAGGAATTAATTCCAACTCCCACATAATGAAAAAAAGTAAAAGATCTCGAGAGGAAAATGATCCTATTTGACCGCTATACATTGCTAACATTAGGAAATGGAACAATCGTGAATCTCGAGTAACCGGCCAAGCCGCTAAAGTAGCTAGAGTGGTAATAAATCCCGTCAGTAAAATGGGTCCTATGGAAAGTCCATCGATTCCGAGTCTCCAGTGAAAATCAAAAATATTTATCCATTTATAATCCTCTTCCAATTGGATTAATGGATCGTCCAATTGAAAATGATAACAGAATGCATAGGTGGTTAGAAGGAGTTCTAATAGACAAATACAAATAGTATACCACCTAATTACCTTATTTCCTCTATGAGGGAAATAGAAAATGAGAGAGCCCGCGAATATCGGCAAAACAACAATTATTGTTAACCAAGGAAAAGAATTCGTGGTAAAGACAAGATACACTTTGGACAGAAAAACCCATACTCGAAAAATACATAATTAGATATATATAATATCGAGTATGGGTTTTTGTCGGTAAAGAAAAATAAAAAGAGTGCAAGTAGAATTTTTTGCAAGGTATCAATAAGCTAGACCCATGCTGCGAGTTGTCTCATGCCATAAATAAACCCGTACACTCAGGAAATCCGTTGGACAGGCGGATTCACACCTTTTACAACCCACGCAGTCTTCTGTTCTTGGAGCAGAAGCAATTTGTTTAGCTTTGCATCCGTCCCAAGGTATCATTTCTAATACATCTGTGGGGCAAGCTCGTACACATTGGGTACACCCTATGCATGTATCATAAATCTTTACTGAATGTGACATTGGATCTATCCATTTTTTGAACATCATAAATTTTCGATCTAGTTCTAGTAAAATAACTTAGTATTAGTAAATGAAATACATTTAAACACCAGATGAATCAACGATTTCCATTTACTAGAATGAGTTTGTAATCAATCTACTTCTGTATCTGCTCATGAGAGAGGACCAAGATACTTCGCCTTCTTAGATTTTCAAAAATAGCGTCTATTCTTTTCTTTATCTATATGCCTACGATTACTGCTATTTATTTAACAAATTTGATTGATTGATACGAGTTGATTTTCTATTACGATGAATTGACGAAACAATAGCTAATCCAATAGCCGCTTCAGCGGCTGCAATACCTATAACAAAAATCGAGAAAATGTCTCCTTTTAATTGACGACTATCAAAAAAATCAGAAAATGTTATGAAATTCAAATTCACTGCATTCAGTATAAGCTCAAGACACATAAGCGCTCTAATCATATTTCGACTTGTAATCAATCCATAGATACCCATAGATAATAAATAGGCGCTCAAAACAAGTATATGCTCGAGCATCATTGAACTACCCCGCACCAATTCAATCTTGATTCATTTCAATATGAACAATAATGTAACTGAACTGATAGAGTATACCAAGTATGTAATGAAAATATTGGTAATAGACCTAACTAAAACATTTCCATTTTATACATGAACAAGCTAAAAGAAGCATTAAAATAAAAAAGAAAAGAAAGGAAATCCTTAGTTTTTTTTTATGAGTATTTATTACTGACGAGTTATAGCAATTGCGCCTATCAAGGCAACTAAAAGAATTATAGAAATAAGTTCAAATGGAAGAAAAAAATCCGTTGATAAATGAATCCCAATTTGTTGACCATTATTTATCAAATCCTGTTCTAGAATTTGGTTTGATCTTGTGGTCCAAATAATTCCGTACCATGATGTATCTGAAATAGTAGTAATTAGTGAAAAAAAAAGACTTGTACAAACTAGTGAAGTGATCCCATCCCCCGCAGTCCAAAGGTGGGCATCATTGGAATATTCTGAACGATTCATGAACATCACAGCAAAAACGATTAGGACATTTATGGCTCCCACGTAAATAAGTAGCTGTGCCGCAGCTAGAAAATAGGAATTCGAAAGAATATGGAATAAGGATATACAAACAAGCACCAATCCCAACGAAAAGGCAGAATAAATAGGATTGGTAAGTAATACTACTCCTAGACCACCGACTATAAGACCCAACCCTAAAAATACTAAGAGAAAATCATGTATTGGCGCAGGTAAATCCATTTTTTATTTTATATTTTATGTAAATATGTAAAATTAAGAGAGAAATTCAGCCGAAATCCTTCATGACCTTATTGACCCGACCGAGAAAAAAGACATTATCCTATTTTTTAATACGTTTCTAGTTTCTAATTGAATGAAATCCTTTTATAGGGTGTTAGTTGATGTAGATACACTTAGTCATTTTACTTGCATCTGCTTTTTCTATACGAAAAAACGAAAAAATGCAATTTCATTTATAGATTTCGAAAGCCTCATATATTTTAGAATTTTTAACACCAAGCAAGCCCCGATTCTTAACAATCTTAGGATTCTTAGGTTTAGGTATTGATTAAGCAAACTTCGCTTCCTCAAGTTCAATCAAAACCAAATTTGACTAATCTAATTAAGTAATTGTTATTGAATGAACAGAATTACCCACGCTTTTTGTTATTGGAATCGAATTCATAATTGTTTGAATTGTGTAATCTCCAATTATTGACATTGGTAATCGACCCAAAGCAATTTGATTATAATTTAATTCGTGACGATCATAAGTAGAAAGCTCATATTCTTCAGTCATTGATAAACAGTTTGTTGGACAATACTCGACGCAGTTACCACAAAATATACATATTCCAAAATCAATACTGTAATTAAGCAATCGTTTCTTTCGAATATTCGTTTCCAATTTCCAATCAACAACAGGTAGATCTATAGGGCATACACGAACACATACTTCACAAGCAATACATTTATCAAATTCAAAATGTATTCGACCACGAAAACGCTCCGATGTGATGAATTTTTGATAAGGATAGTGAATAGTTACCGGCAAACGATTCGCATGAGATAGGGTAATCAAAAAACTTTGGCCAATATACCTCGTAGCTCGTACTGTTTGTTGACCATAATTCATGAACCCAGTTACCATAGGGAGCATATCGTGAATATCTCTGAATAAATTTCATGTTTCTTTCTATTGGTTGAGAGAAGTTATGAAGCTATACTATCATATCCTAAAAATCCCATGCCATGCCTTTCCATTATAATGAAAGGAGTTGGAACGAAGTTGTTAATAAAAAATTCCCCAAAGAAATAGGTAAAAGAAATTTCCACCCAAGATTCAATAGTTGGTCCATTCTCAGCCTAGGTAAAGTCCATCTTGTTGTGATAGGAATGAACAGGAACAAAAAAGCTTTAGCTAATGTAATAAAAATACCTATTGTCGTTCCAAAGACTCTACACACTTCATTATTTCCGAAAAGCTCAGGAATGAGTATGTACGGAATAGAAAAATTCCAACCACCCAAGTAAAGAACTGTTACAAATAATGAAGAAACTAGTAGGTTTAGATAGGAAGCAAGGTAAAATAAAGCAAATTTAATACCCGAATATTCGGTTTGATAACCCGCAACTAGTTCTTCCTCTGCTTCCGGTAAATCAAAAGGTAATCTCTCACATTCCGCTAGGGAAGAAATTAGAAAAACCATAAACCCTATAGGTTGACGCCACAGATTCCACCCCCAAAAACCATATTTTGATTGCGCCTCAACTATATCAACTGTACTTGAACTGTTAGATAATTCTAGTCGATGGTAACATCACTCTTCCCGTCGCTATTGCAAAAACGTACATGAAACTTCAACTTCATACGGCTCCTCGATGGCCACAAATAAATATAAGGACCTCTTTGATGGTATCTCACTATGTTTGTTGTTTGTAGAGTAGGTCGAGTAACGATACATCGTAAAGTCCAAAATTAGACCAATGCAATCCTGTCTGCTATAAAAAAGTGCTTATGAATTGATCTTATCCTTTAGAATAGAATTTCAACTTTATTTAGTAAAAACTTCATCCTTAAATAAACTACTTATGACTATTTGTATTCATACCCCTTTCCATTACGAAAAAAAAAAAAAAAACACTCTATTAGTTATATTAGTTATTAGTTCATGAATTGTGATAAGAGTTATATGTGTATTAATTATTAATATGGATAAAGAAATAAAGAATAAGAGTTCCGTTTTTTTTCTTTCGTTCCTCTTCTTCTTTCTCATAAAAAATAAAAAAAGAATCTAAAAGAAAATAAAGGATTACTTCGTTCCTGATAGGAATTTCTTGAATCAGTGGATAGGAGCATACTCTGGATCGGGATCATGGGGAAGTACTACTTGATCGTTTCTACTAACTTAAAGCCCCTATTAGGATTCCTTTTATACGGAAATATCCGTCCCTCGGGATACTCTATATTACTAATCTTTTGTGTACCTTAGTATTCCTAACCGTCCACTAATTTTTGCCCAACCCCCCCATAGTATAGTACATAGTATAGTAATACAAAGATATAGTAAAAAGTAAAAACTCCCTATAGGTTGATCTTTTGTATCCGCTTCAAAACCCTGATGACTAATCCACCAATCTTTGGGAAACAGTTTCTAGTTTCTACTGCTTATCTTTACTTTCACTTAACTCTTGTACCTAGGGAATGAGACTCAATTTTTTACTGCCAATTTTTAAGCTGTTTTGTTTCACTCATATAACTATCTGTATTTAATTTAGTTCATCGCCCCGACTGATGAATATCCTAACGAATCGCACGTAGAGAGATTGATAATACACATGGAGTTAATGGTATTTCATAACTAATTGATTGAGCAGCGGCTCGTAGACCACCTAAAAAGGAATATTTATTATTTGATCCATACCCTGACATTAGAAGTCCAATAGGAGCAATACTTGAAATTGCAATCCATAAAAAAACACCTATACTCAGATCGGCTAGAACAAGGCGATAGCCAAAAGGAATTACGGAATAACTTAATAAGATTGATATGACCGCGATAGACGGCCCAAGACTGAATAAAAGAATATCCCCTCTAGAGGGGAGAAGATCCTCTTTGAAAATGAGTTTGGTTCCATCTGCTAAAGCTTGAAGAATTCCGAAAGGACCGGCATACTCGGGTCCAATACGTTGTTGTATTCCTGCAGATATTTGTCGTTCTAACCACACAATTACTAGCACCCCTATGACGATTCCCGATAAAGGAGTAAAAATAGGAACAAGCAAGCATATGAGTCCGTAAAACTCTTTTAATGATTCCGATCTGGAAAAGGAATTGATAGCTTGTTGTACTTTTGTCGTATCCATTATCATTTCAACGGTCAACTTCTCCCATAATGATATCTATACTACCTAGTATTGTCATAATATCAGCCAATTTCATTCTTTTAACTAGCTGAGGAAGAATTTGCAAATTGATAAAACCTGGTGGACGAATTTTCCATCTCCAGGGAAAAACACTCTGATCCCCTATTAGAAAAATTCCCAACTCTCCTTTAGGGGCTTCTACTCTCACATAAAGTTCTTGTTTTGACAATTCAAAAGTGGGCGAAGGTTTTTTACTAATAAATCGATAATCAAAATCATTCAATTCGAAATCCCTTGCACTATCAAAGCGGCGTACTTCTAAATTTTCATAAGGACCCCCCGGGATTTGTTCCAGAGCTTGTTGAATAATTTTGATAGATTCTTTCATTTCACTGATTCGGACTAAATAACGCGCTAAAGAATCGCCTTCTTTTTGCCATTGCACTTCCCAATCAAATTCGTCATAAGACTCATAATGATCAACTTTACGAAGATCCCATGGCATTCCGGAAGCTCGTAGCATGGGTCCGGATAAGCCCCAATTTATTGCTTCCTCTCCGCTAATAAAGCCCACCCCTTCAACTCTTTCCAAAAAAATAGGATTCCGTGCAATAAGTTTTTGATATTCAGTAACCCCTGTTACAAAATAATCACAGAAATCTAAACATTTATCTATCCATCCATGAGGTAGATCAGCAGCTACTCCCCCAATACGGAAATAATTATGCATCATTCGCATACCCGTGGCAGCTTCGAATAGATCATATATAAGTTCTCTCTCTCTGAAAATATAGAAAAAAGGAGTCTGCGCACCGATATCCGCCATAAAAGGGCCAAGCCATAACAAATGAGAAGCTATGCGACTCAGTTCCAGCATAATGACTCTAATATAGCTGGCTCTTTTAGGTACTTGAATATTTCCTAATTGTTCTGGTGCATTTACTGTTATTGCTTCTGTAAACATAGTAGCTAAATAATCCCAACGTGTTACATAAGGCAGATATTGTATAATTGTTCGATTTTCTGCAATTTTTTCCATTCCTCTGTGTAAATAACCCAATACAGGTTCACAGTCAATAACAGCCTCACCATCTAGAGTAACGATGAGTCGAAGAACACCATGCATTGATGGGTGTTGAGGACCCATATTGACTATCATGAGATCTTTTCTTGTAGTTGGTACAGTCATATATTTTTTCTCCGATTCCTTATTCCGTGAATTGCTGCAAACGAATTTCAAAATTAATTGGGGTGGGTTTTTATCTCCCGAATATCGAATTTACTAATTAATTCTTTATAACGTACTCTATTTTTCTTTGACAAATAAGATAGTAGCCGTTGACGTTTTCCTAGAATTTGACGTAAACCTCTCTGAGATAAATAATCTTTTCTGTGCAATTCTAAATGTGAAGTAAGTCTCCTTATCTTATTGGTGAAACTGAATATTTGAAATTCAACAGACCCCTTTTTTTCTTCTTGCGAAATAGAAATAACTGAGATAAATGAATTTTTTACCATAAAAAGAATTCTTCTCACTCCCGCTTTTTTTTTTACAAATTGACAAATCTGGGTTTTACCGATCACTAATAATAATACATTTGCGTTTGTTATACACCAAAAGTTCATTTGAATTTTTTTAGATACTTGCTTTTTTTATCAAATTCGATTACTCAATCCACTTTTCCTTTTTTCGGATATGAATACAAAAACGGGTATGGCTGATCGACTTTGCACTCAAAAAAGAGAAGCAGTTGGACTTAAGATTAAGAAGAGCCTGCCGATTCTTAATTCATTTCGGATAGGATAATGTCGTTAAATCAGTATTATTTATGTACCAGAATCTAATATAACATAACACTTTTGTCTATCTCCTTGCCTTCATATACCATATAAGATATGGCATGTGATTCATAAAAAATGGACCATCAAGTAATTCTCAATTGTGGATACATACGGATTCTTGACATACTGAAACAACTACCATTATTGGTATCAAACCAATAGCGATTCATACAAGCTAAATCTTCTAATCGATAATTGGGCCAAAGAAATAATTTAAACTTCATAAATTTCTTTGCATTTATATCAAAACTTTTACCTTTATCCAAAACTTGAAGACAGTTACTTGTACTTGCTTTGTTACCCTTACAAAATGCTAGATCTCTATCGACAACATTTCCATCTCCTGAATTTAAACAAAGTCGAATTCTTAACTCTCTACGACGTCTAGGAGATAAAATATTTTCAATAACAAGTAAATCATTATGATTTTTTTCTCTATTCCCGAGCAACTTTTTGTGTCGAGGAATGGGTTTATAAAAACCCTTCTTATCAACATCAACATTTCTTTTTTCTTGGCTTTTTTGATAACTTTTCATTTTTTGCTTATTTTTAAGTACATGTAAAACCGTTATTGTTTGATACATAATAGATTGCCCATCCCATTTTATTGATAACTTAGCCGGTTCAATAAACAAATATCCCTTTTTTACTAACTCGGCAATAGGTTGAGTATTTGTCAATGGGATTAGCTCTACCCTCAGGTCCTCTCTTTTGATCGAAATTAGAGTAATTTCCGTTGGATTTTGCAGTCTAACCAGTAGAGAAATTACTTTTATATTATCGTATAGTACTAGTACATTATTCGAATACAAAGGTGAAGGTTCGTCTAATTTTGCTTGAAAAACAGAATTTTTTTTTAGTAAAAGATCTAATTCTGATGTTTTCTTCTTCTTAGGTTGCTTGTCATTTTTGTTAGAATCCTCTTTCAAATCTTTTTGTTGGTTTGAGCCATCTGAGCCAATATTTCCCTGGACTGACTTTTTATTTTCTTCTTTCTTTTTAGTTTCTAATTCAGAATCCTTTTTTTCAATAGCGTTCTCATCTCCATCAAAATTGAAAAGAAGCGAATTGATTGGTATGCTCCATGGTTGAATCTTATATGTATCATAAAGTGACACAAATTCTGGGGGTAAAAACGAGAGTTTCAGAGTAGATGTCTTAGATATCGGATCCATTTTGATTCTTTCTTCATTCATTCCCATCCAGTCAAAAATGTTTTTTGTTCGATTGGCCGCGTTAAGTTGTTTATCAATCGCGAGAGAAAAAGTCTTTTTCTTATCTTTCTTATCTTCTTTATCAATTTTTGGATAAATATTACGTTTTTTAATATTTTTAAGAATGTTGACCTCAATATCCAGATCGAGCCAGAACTCTATATCCTCCATTTTTGTTTTAAGAGAAAAATCAAAAATTCTCCAATCAAAATATTTTCTCTCCCGATTTCTATGCCTATCGTAGTCTTCTCTTTTTTTTAGAGAACCAGTACCAACTACATCCTCCGACAGATCATATAATTCAAGAGAATATTTCTTGTTTTTATAATTAAAGAGAAGCTCGTTGCCCTCATTTACTTGTAATGGTGATCTAGAAATATATGAACCCTTCTTATCTTCATAATGAATATATTTATGTGATAAACGATCATATTTGTAATTTTTCAATTTTTTATTTAGTACAGGAGCCTTCGCATAATTCTTGTTTTTTTCGTTCTCATAATGAATTAATTGGTCTTTTTTCTGTTTATAAAAATCCAGATTTTGAGAGTTTTTAGTTTGAACCATAGAACTCTTCTGGATTCTATTTCGCCATTTTTGCGTTTGCGCTACTAGTCGAGACCATTGAGGTTTTGATAAATTGTACTGATAGTGATAACGTCCCCTTAACCAATTTTTCCATTCATTTATTCTCATATTGTGGATTTTCTTATGCCCTGATTTCGAATGAGATATTCCTTGTTTTCTAAAGGAATCTTTTATTTGATCCTTAAGAAAAAGAAGTGTTCCCTGATATTGAAGTACAGATTTCCAGTGATACTTGTTAATAATTTGAGTTTGTGATAATTTGTAAAATACGTATGCCTGTGACAAAGAGGCGAGATCGCAAAAAGAATATTCATTATTATTACTACTATTAGAAATAGAAAGTGATTCTTTTATAGTCGAAATAAAACGCATTTTTTTTTGATTTGGTTCATCATTAGGACTGTATTTCACAAAAGTGTTCTTATTTGATTCAAGAAAAACTTTGACATTGATTCTCATACTATTAATTATATATAAAGGGATCTCTATGTATATCCTTTCAATAAACAATTTTACGAAATAGTGCCATTTGCGTATTAATCGGGTATTCCTTCTTTTGAATATTTGCAAAACCCCTTTCTGCGGCTCTAATTTCTTATCATCATAACTTGGTTTCTTAGAACTCATTTCGATATCTGGAATTCTAATTATTTTTATAGTTTCTGTTGTGATTGTTTTAATTTGATCTTTGATTGCATTTGTACTATCAGCCATATCAGGTATTTTTTTTGATGTTAGGGAATCATTTATCCAATCCATGGATCTAACTTGATCGAGCGATTCAGTAATAGGATTATTACTTACTATATCATTATCATTTTTTCTATTTATACTTAATTCCTCCCACTCAGATACTGGAATTGTCTTTACTTTTCTAAGTTCTTGGATTTTTCTTTTGATAAATCCAATTATTTTGAAAATCCAACGTATTTGTTTTTTTAAAACCTTTCTAAACCTTTTTGTTCTTTGCTTTAAAATTCTTAGAGCTAGAAAACCTTCCTTTTTTACTTTTTTGAGGTTTGTATCAATTTCTTTCCAAATAGGTTTAAAAAAGGAGGGTTTTTCTCGGTAAGGGCCAAAGGGTCCTTCGGCTTCCATTCCGAAAGGTGTTAAAAAACAAAAATTCCCTTTTTTACCTTTTCCTTTCTTTTTCATTGGATCTTTATGATTAGATTCTACTTGAGGTTTGTGCCAAGGTTTTAGATCGAAAGGAAATAGGATCTTTATCTGAATACCATCGTCTAACCAATTTTGGGGGAATTCATTTTCTGATAATGGAATCCCTTCATAAGTACATTTAACATGCATTTCTTTACTCCACGCTTTCCAATCCTCGCGCCACTCGGGACATTGAAATAATAGCATACGGCCAATATTTTTGGCTATTATCAACGAGGGCAGTATTATATATTTTCTAAGAAATGATAGGGTTACTAAAAGCACACCCCTTAGTCGTTGAGCCTCATAAAGTTCGAAAAAGTCTGCCACCTTCTTCTCCTCCACCTCTTCCCTCGGATCTTTTTGCTCTGCTTGCTCCAGCCTTTTTTTCTTTTTTTCTTCTGTATCTTTAGAATGCGAATGAAAAGTTTTGAATTCCACGCATTTACCCACCAAATTTCTGATTCTGAAAAGCAAACTCTGCATTTCGAGGATATCAAAAGAAAAAAAAAAAAAAAATTTTCTGTCTTCTTGGCCCAAAAAAAGCGGGGAACGCACATATGGGTGAAACAGTGGAAAAATAGAAATTTTGCGTCGTTGAGCTCGCATGGATCCTTTAATTAAATCGCGATCAAAATCTGGTTCTTCTAGATAGGAAAGCAAAGCAATTTCTTCCGGTTCCTCCTCCTCCTTCTTATCTTCCTTATCCTTAATAGTATTCTTAGGATTTTCAATAGTCCGAGCATTCTCGGCAGTTTTATCTGTCTTATCTTCGTCAGTAGTAGTCTTAATATTCTCGGCAGTCTTATCTGTCTTATCTTCGTCAGTAGTAGTCTTAGGATTTTCGATAGTCCGAGCATTCTCGGCAGTTTTATCTGTCTTATCTTCGTCAGTAGTAGTCTTAGTATTTTTTTCGATAGTCCTAGCATTCGCACCAGTCTCCGTCTCTTTCTCAGTCTCGTTCTCAGTCTCGTTCTCAGTCTCTTTCTCAGTATAAATGACTACGCGTCTTACTTCTGGTGAACAAATATCATAAGCCTGATTTTCCTCTTCTTCATTGTCTTTTGGCTCGTTTTCCAAATCCCCCCAATCCACGTTCAATTTGTATGACCATCGAGGAACCTTTTTTTCGATTTCAAAGTTTTCGATTGCAATTTCAAGGTTTTCAATTTCATCATTTTCGTTTAAATTCAAAGCCGTATTAGGCCTTGGTTCCCCTGCAAATTCACTTCGAATTTCTCGATCTTCATCTTCAAATGCACTTTGATATTCTTTATCTTCGTCTTCAAATGCACTTAATGCACTTTGATATTGATATTCTTTTTGTTGTTGATCTTCACTTTTTTTGTTTTCTTGATCTTCTTTCCTTTTGTCTTCTTGATCTTCAAATTCTCGGAAATCATTAGGAAGGATATCTTGAAGCTTAAGCTTATTCCACATGCTTGTTAGGGAATCTTCTATCGGGTTGTTTAAAGGATTGTTGATGCTTGAGTCCAAATCGAAATTTCTAATTGTTCCACGGTGGGGTCCGCTCAAAAAAGGATCATACACTTTTGGTAAGCAGTTTTGCTCAGTCCCATCATTGTACAATCTAGTCCTTTTTTCAAGTACATCATCAAGAGAACCCTTGTCTAGAGCTTCAATTCGCTTGATAAATTCGTTGCTTAGGCTC